GACACTACGTAACTTTATTGCATTGGAAAAGACTATACTATGACTATCTTATGGACCTCCCTTGTTCAGTGGATTATTTCCTAACAAGGGTTGGGTTAATATTTATTCTATTCTGTTCGTAATAATGGAATAATTCTGTTCGTAGGAACAAAGAGAAGCAGATTTATTCTATACTCGATAAGTACCAATACGCAATGGGGGGTTGATACCATTTTCTATGAGTAAATGCGTCCATCCTTATTTATCATTAGAAGGCTCTATTCGTAAAAATATTCCTTTATTTATTTTGTCTTTCTTTCTGAATTTTTCTAATCTATGGATAAAATAAATATGATAAAGTCAATATTATAAAGACAATAAAACCATATTGTTACGTTTCCACATCAAAGTGAAATATAGTATTTTAGTTCTTTTTTCTTTCAATTTATGCCTATTGGTGTTCCAAAAGTACCTTTCCGAAGTCCTGGAGAGGATGATGCATCTTGGGTTGACGTATAGTGCGACTTGTCAGATATGTTGGGTCATATGGGATTTCCCCGTTATCTCCCCCGATCGAGATATCCTCTGTTTCGCCCAAGAAAGAGAAATTGAATCATCAAAAAATTGGAGCGTGAAGTGCAATTAGATGCATTGTTTGGGGGGATTCGTAGTACTATTATAAATTATTCTAATTTATGGTTGGCTTTGGTTGGACTAAGAAAATGAAGTATCCAGGCTCCGTTTAGAAAAAACCCAATTGGTAATATATCTATGATTACTACATGTATCATAAATTATTCCTGTTATTTGTAAAGTCATAACAAAAAGAAATGGTGATGGGAAGATTTGTCCTATATGTGCAAATTAAAATCGGGCGGATCTTTACCCGGAGTAGAGCATAAACCTAAAAAGATCAAAGAGACCCATTCAGGAACAAGAAAATACCATCGTGATTTGGATTGAATCTCGATGAAACAATACATCAATGAGAAGTTAATTCGATAAGTTTATTGACTTTTTTCTATTATAAGGAAGAAAGAAAAGAAGTCAAAATTCGTCTTTATTGAAAAATCGAAGAAAAAGCCCTTTCATTAGAAGTTAGAAAAAACCTGCTATGAAAAAGAGTAGGAAAAAAAGAAAGAGGACTGGAATCTATACATTGATTCTTTTTTTCGCAATTTTTTTTGAACCGTATGCATCAAAAGGTGCATGTACGGTTCCTAAGGGATACAATTTGACCCTAATCAACCGACTTTATCGAGAAAGATTACTTTTTTTAGGCCAAGAAGTTAATAGCGAAATCTCGAATCAACTTATTGGTCTTATGGTATATCTCAGTATCGAGGATGATACCAAAGATCTGTATTTGTTTTTAAACACTCCTGGCGGATGGGTACTACCTGGAGTAGCTATTTATGATACTATGCAATTTGTGCGACCAGAGGTCCATACAATATGCATGGGATTAGCCGCATCAATGGGATCTTTTATCCTGATTGGAGGAGCAATTACCAAACGTCTAGCATTCCCTCACGCTTGGCGCCAATGAGGTTTTTTATTTGAGAGAAAAAAGAAAACTATGCCTTCGCCATATGAATATTAAGTAATAATAGCATGGCACTTCGAATTCGATATGCAAAATTTTTGTTTTGTATGGTTTTTTTTTAAGATTAGATTATGTATCGAGAGAGTAGTATGAGATAAAAGGTATTCCCGATTTTCTCTTATCTATCGGGAGTCCAATTCAGCGTCACAAACTTTTTTGTTTTCACACCGAAGGGCTCTTAACAATATTTATGTTATAAAAAAAAGAGTGCGAAAAAACAAGACTTTTCCTTTTTTAGTTGGATCAAAAAGAAACTTTGGGATTGCTGAATCAAAGACAAAAAAAAGAATCCATTTTAAAATAGAAAGCAACGGAGCCATCATAGTATTTTTTAACTCCTCCGAAAGGAAGGGTGGCAATTTGATCATTTACCCAGCTGGAACTGAGAGATTCTATTTTGATCTTTCTTGAATGGAAAGGTAAGGGTCAATTTGATTGTAGAGCCGTATGCAATGCACAAAAAATGATGCCCGTACGGTTGTTCAATTCTATCTTTTTTCCTATTATTCTTTATCTTTCGTTTCTGTTCCTTTCATCACACCAGATAGAGAACCCTTCTATCATCAGGGTAATGATCCATCAACCTGCGAGTTCTTTTTATGAGGCGCAAACGGGAGAATTTGTCCTGGAAGCGGAAGAACTGCTGAAACTACGCGAAACCATCACAAGGGTTTATGTACAAAGGACGGGCAAACCTTTATGGGTTGTATCTGAAGACATGGAAAGAGACGTTTTTATGTCAGCAACAGAAGCTCAAGCTTATGGAATTGTTGATCTTGTAGCAGTTGGATGAAAAAAATGGATTTTATGCAAATCCGTGATTTGAGATTTTATCTCCGCGTTTACTATTAAATAGAAAAATTTCATAACCATCCGGTTAGGATCAATCTAAACCAGCCCATTATGTATATGATT